AGCCAAAAGGGATTTTCCTTGATACCTAACATAATGCACGAACGGATCCTTAAACAACCAAAGATTACTTTGAAAATCTTTAGAAAAGACTTCTACAAGACGCTCTATTTTTCCATAGAAATAGATTCGTTCAAGAAAGATTCCAGAAGATGTTGATTGTAAATGAGAAGATTGTTTGCGGAGAAAGAAAAAAAGGGATTCGTATTCATATACATGAGAATTATATAAGAAGAAGAAGAATCTTTGATTTATTTTTGAAAAAGAAGAGCTAGTTTTCTTTAGGATAATAAAAGTATTCCAATACTCGTGTAGAAAGAATCGTAATAAATGCAAAGAAGAGGCATCTTTTACCCAAAAACGAAGAGTTTGAACCAAGATTTCCGGATGGACAGGGTGGGGTATTAGTATATCTAACACACAATTTAAATGTGAAAGATTGTCCTCTAAAAAAGGAAATATTGAATGAATTGATCGTAAATTATGAGATTGGAATGTCTTTTTCCGTTCTAGTTCTAGAATGGATATTAGTCGTAGAGAAAAAGGTATTTCGACAATAAATGAAAATCCCTCGGATATTATTTGATAATACAAATTTTTGTTGCGCCCGAAAATTTGATTTTTGTTAGAATTTTTAACAGAAATAAAAAAAAAATTCTGTTGATACATTCGAGTAATTAAACGTTTCACAATTAGTAAACTAGATTTCTTGTCATAACCTGAATTTTCTAAAAAAATTGATTGATTTAAATCATGATCATGAGCAAGTGCATAAATATACTCTTGAAGTATAAGTGGATATTGAAAGTCGTGTTGTTGAGATCTATCTAGCTGTAAATATCTTTGAAGTTCCTCCATTTGAAATTCTATTTGAACCAAAAGTAGAAGATTGGGAGGATTATGAAATGATACATAGTGCGATACAGTAAAAACAAGGTATTATCTAAAAATAGATACCTCGGAGACAGATAAACTTACCAACAGATTCTCTACCCTCTTTTTTCCATTTCATTAGTCTATGTTCATTAGACTATGTTATAGTCTAATAAAACAAGATGGTTAGAAATCCTTTATTTTTTTCAACCTAATCGCTCTTTTGATTTTGGAAAAAACTGTCTTTATCAACATACTGCTTCTTCTACACACACATCTCCATTCTATATTAGGGAATGGCAATAATTAGGATTCATTAACAGAAAGAAATCAAAAAAAAGAGAATCCACTCATGGGGGGAAAGCTTTTCCCGCATCAGGTACTAATCTATTTTTAACATGTAATTAGATGGGGAATTATTCAAATCAAGAAGAAAAGCCCGTTACTTTTTCTTTCCCTATTATAATGAATTGAAATTGAAGCCCTAGAGCCTTATCCATTTATTAATTCGACCCAACTTCATTTTGTTCCTTCCAAGAATTCCAATAAGGTTTTAGCCCGATCAAAATCAAATATTCTCAGAACTATCCGTTGCTCCGACCTGCTCTTTTTTCCATTCATTCCCTTTCTTCAGGATCAGTCGTGGTCTTACAAACTTTACCGATGGTATGGACGAATCCTTCCCTTCATCCAAATGTGTAAAAGATCTTAGCCGCACTTAAAAGCCGAGTACTCTACCGTTGAGTTAGCAACCCCAAAATAAAAAATGTGTAGATACAATCAGAATAAATTAAAAAAGAGAAAAAGTATAAAAAGTATAGATAAATGCAAAATAGACCCCTCTTTTTTTATTTTTAGATTATCTACTTTTTCAATAAGATTTCAATAAAAAGGACTCTTTAGTATCCTTGTATTAAAGGACCCACCACTTGAAATGAAAGTAAAACCGAAACCTATGGGCCAGAAATAAAAAGATCCACTTCATTTATCACGATGAATTATATTTGTTCGATACACTGTTGTCAATATAAATGTTGACAAAAAAAGAATACAATGGAAAAAACTCAAAATAGAATTTTTCTAATTTTATTTCAAATTCATATTTAATATATTTTTTAATATATTAATTATTAATTTGAATTAAATTAAATAAGAACTTGTGTTAGACTGGCACCATATATCTAATTCTAACCTACACAGATATAAAAAGTATAAAATAAATAAAAAGTAAGAAGTGAAATGAAAAAAATATCGGATTTCTTTTATCCATAATGAATAATATAGTCAATCCATCTAACTAAGTGGAATAAGCAAACTTGATTCCTTTTTTATTAGTAGAATTCCAATGAAACTAACCAATTGAAGGGAATGTCCACGTTTTTTTAAAAAAGAAAGTTTTGTCATTCTAAAACATAGGATTGAGTAGAAGTAAGGATGAAGTAAGGATATATAATGATAAAATAAATCGATATGGATAGAGCGGAAAAGGGGGGTAGTAACTTATATATTATTTTTTTTGTATCCCCCCTTAATTTTTTTGTATTTCCTTAATTGAATTCCGTTTGATTAAGGCGAAGTTCCTTAAAAAGCCCCTTCTTCTTTAAAATATCCCGAACAGTTCCTGTAGGTTGAGCACCCCTTTCAAGGAAGTATAGAATAGAAGGAACGTTTAAATAAGTTTCATTCTTTATCGGATCATAAAAACCCAGTTTCTGAAGATCTTTTCCTTCTCTTCGGGATCGAACATCAATTGCAACGATTCGATAGACGGCTCATTGGGATAGATATAGATGAACAATACCCCCCCGAGAAACGTATAGGAAGTTTTTTCCTCGTACGGCTCAAGATAAAATGATTTGGTTTGAAGTTTTGTCTGTGTATGGAATTCAAATAAATGACAAATGAATTAGACTCTTATTTAATTCCATTCACCCTTTTCTTCTTCCTTCTTATTCTTATATTCTTAAAAAAGGAAACCGTTCATTCGTACTCATAACTCAAGTTGGCTAACTGTCAAATAGTTCAAAGAAAAATCTTTATTGAGTAGTCTTTACCCCCTTTTTTTGTTTGTCTCGTTTCAAATCTATTTATATTCTTTTTCCGTTATTGAGACAATTAAAATGGTGTTTCCTTGTTCTAGAATCCTTTATCTTTGTTTTATTTTAAATCATTAGGTTTAGACATTACTTCGGTGTTTCTTAATCCTTTCAAAATGGCAGCAACATACCTTTTTTTGTGATTTCAAGAATCCTGTGGACGACTGATTCCGAGTGATACACTTTGTATCAAAAAAGTTTGATCAACAAAATGTCCTTTTGAATTGGAAACTTGCTCGAAGTGGATTCTTTCGATTTCTATATCGAAGATATATTTACGAAGTTGTTCAATTTATTGATTTTAACCCTAGATCCTTGCCCCGAGAAATGAATACTTTCTTTTTTACTCGAGCTTCATCATGCACTATGTACATTACAACCCAACAAAAAGAGAGGTTCCTGTGGAACAGAACAAATGATGTCGAGCGAAGAGCACCTTCATTCCTATATAAAATGGTGGATGTAAGAATCCACAGCGGATCATGTCTTTCAAGTCGCACGTTGCTTTCTACCACATCGTTTCAAACGAAGTTTTACCATAACATTCCTCTAATTTAGAAGCGGCATGGAGTTGATTCAATCATGGAATCATGAATAGTCATTGGTTCAATATGGTGCATATATGGTGCATAGATATTGTAATCTATGCACTTTTCTTCTCTATATATATACGGGTAAATAATAAAGATTATTCTTTTCTGAAGAAGTCTTAGCAAGACCCCCTCTTTAACATACATAAATAGAAAAATAACACGAAGAAATGAAATCTGCATCTTCAAGTGACTTAACTTAATAAGATAGGTTGTAAATTGTAATAGGTTGTCCTATTTTCTACTTTTTGAGTATCGAAGATTAAACTATTTTTAATAGGGAATCATTCCAAATATTTATTAAATTCTATATTTTTCTATAAAATGAATAAAATTTTCAATTATGTCTCAACCGTTACATAGATTTTCTATTCTTCATTAGGTCCAAACAAAAATACCTAAAAATGAGATTCAAAGAAAACGAATCAGTTACATGACTATCTATTAATAAGATTCGAGCAAGCACAGATATTAAAATTTATACCTTCCCTTGCTCTTTTTTTTAGCCTAACTCATTACTATTAAGATAGTTCACTCTATTGACTAATGAATTCACCAAGAACTTCCTATTGTTTAGGATGAATTAAGAGATATACAGAAAATAATAAATAAAAAGGGGGGGCTCCCTTATTTACTTTACTTACGGAATAGATTCTTTATTATCTCGATTCAAAACGTACCCATCCTTAAATATATATTTGTCTATTTGACATTTGGATATTTGTTCAAAACAATTTTTAGATTGGATATGCTCTGGGACGGAAGGATTCGAACCTCCGAATAACGGGACCAAAACCCGTTGCCTTACCACTTGGCCACGCCCCATTTCTAGTCAAGACTAATAATTAATATTAATAAAGAATATTAAAGATAAAGAAAATATACTATATATTAGTAGTTATTATTAGTATTGGTTGTTTGTCAACTGCAGTCCAAATATCTATAGAATAGATTCCTGTGCTTTTGCTAAGTGTAGGTAGATAACTTAACTGAATTTATTGATCATTACATATAATTCAATTAAGATATTGTATGAAAATATGATTTCTTCTATATTCTCATTGAGAATGAGAAGATTTTTGATTGGGTGGGTTTAAAGAAGGATTTTTTTGTCTACCTTACTTACTTTTTCCTTATATCCATAATTCAATCAAAATGCAATTATCTGCAAGAACAAAATGTCTGTTATGCTTAATATCTTTAGTTTGATCTGTCTTAATTCTGCCCTTTATTCGAGTAGTTTTTTCTTAGGCAAATTGCCTGAGGCCTATGCTTTTTTGAATCCAATCGTAGATTTTATGCCAGTCATACCTTTGTTTTTTTTTCTCTTAGCCTTTGTTTGGCAAGCTGCTGTAAGTTTTCGATAAGATCTTTAATAATATCCTAGAAAATTAATAATTTATTCGAGAAAAGTCGAATAAGATTAGATCCTTTTTACAGTATG